TCTTTTTCGTTTCGGATTGAAAGAGGAAGAGTTGAGTAAATGAAAAATCCAAAGGAGGTTCATGGCCAAGGGTAAAGATGTGCGAATACCGGTTCTTTTGGAATGTACCGCTTGTGTTCGAAACGGTGTTAATGTTAATAAGGCATCAACGGGCATTTCCAGATATATTACTCAAAAGAACCGGCACAATACGCCTAATCGATTGGAGTTGCGAAAATTCTGTCCATATTGTTACAAACATACGATTCACGGGGAGGTAAAGAAATAGATCGAACCGAGCACCTGCGCCCTTATCTTATAAGGAAAAGGAAAAAATGACATTATATATATAACATATTTAACATAGTTAAAGATAATTATAAACAAACCAAATCCTATTTTTTTATTCTAATTAGAGATACGGCTGAAATAGGATTTTAGGGATAAGAAATAAACTAACCAAACCATGGATAAATCCAAGCGAACTTTTCTTAAATCCAAGCGATCTTTTCGTAGGCGTTTGCCCCCGATCCAATCGGGGGATCGAATTGATTATAAAAACATGAGTTTAATTAGTCGATTTATTAGTGAACAGGGAAAAATATTATCTAGACGAGTGAATAGATTGACCTTGAAACAACAACGATTAATTACTATTGCTATAAAACAAGCTCGTATTTTATCTTTGTTACCTTTTCTTAATAATGAGAAACAATTTGAAAGAACCGAGTCGACCACTAGAACTCCTAGTCTTAGAGCCAGAAAAAGATAGGTTTACTCTTTCTTCACTTGAATTCGAATTCCCATCCGAACTCAAACGGGGATTGATATTTTGTTGGAAAAATCCAAGAATCCGGATTGAATTCTCGTGTCGTAAGAAAACAAATAATAATCTGGGAAGAATAAATTTTTTTATTGAACTTGTTGATTCATATTTATTTTGACTACTTTCTCATATTTTATCATATTCATTTTTATTCGACCTTCCCGGAGTTCATTCTCCGGGCAACTCCGTTTAACCGGTGGATTCCTTCCAACCTACTTCTTTTATGATCTCATTGGAAATCATATAAAGACAATTCCTATTTGATATAGCTATTTGTGCAAGTATTTTACGATTAAGAAGCAACTGTCTCTTGTACAGACCGTTTATTAATCTACTATAACTATAGCATACCCCCCTTTCACGAATTGCTGCATTTATTCGAGTGATCCACAAACGACGAAAATTGATTTTTTGCTTATCCCTATCCCGATGAGCCGAAACCAAAGCTCTTATTTTTTGTTGAGTAATAGTTCGAGTAAGTCTTGAATGAGCCCCCCGAAAGCTTGATGCAAATAAACGAATTTTTGTTCTACGTCTCCGAGCGATATATCCCCGTCTAATTCTGGTCATTGAATAAATGAAACTTTCACGAATAACTAATAGATTTCCTTTCTTTCAGTTATTCTTTTGCCCTTTCCTAGTATATTAATAACAAAACGGATTTTTCCAATGTATAAACTAAAAATTCCAACGGCTTTGGCTACTATAACCTTCCCAACCACGATTTTTTCTTTTTTATAGGCGTTTCACCTCGAAATACGAAATTGTACTATACTAGGTATTAAAAATAAAAAAAAAATAGCAATGATAAAGAAATAGTGGATTCCATCGTTTCTATGGTTACTTCTTAAACGGTGAGGTCTTCTCTATACACCGGAGCCTTTACTTCATTTAATCAATGTTATTGCTAACTTGTATAGTTCACATTCTTCGGCTCTACCCATGAATTATCCAGTAATAGGTCTTTCACAACGAGCTCTACCTATACAGTAACGGTATTTAATTATGAAAGTTGGCTGGGTAGCTGACCCTGTTAGTCCGTTCTTGCAAGAGGGGTCTATATTAACTAAGATTTCCTCCGCTTAATGGATAACCATTTGCTACCAATGGAGAATTGCTTCTCATCTTGAATTGAGGTGAGTGGATTTACACCAATAGAAACCATAAATTTCATACACAATAAAAGGGATATGCTCCATTTTCTTATTTTTAGATAGGAAATGTAGTTCGTTTTCCGTTCTATCCTATTTGATCATTGATATTCGAACATTGCTCTCTTTCCTTTGTTCTAGTTCATGATCTGAACGAGTCGCACATACACCCTAGTACATGTTCCTCGACGCTGAGGGCATCCCCGAAGCGCGGGGGATTTTGTGACATTTCTAATTGGCTGTCTTGTATTTCTAATAAGTTGTTTAATCGTTGGCATGTTGAATCATATACATAATGGACTGGTTTAGATCGATCCTAACCGCATGATTATGAATTCCTTTTATTGAATAGAATAGTAAATAAAAGTCATAGAATATTAATATGAAACTCGGCAGGGGTAATTTCAAATCACGAATTGATGCGAAATCCAGGCTATTGTCATTCAACCGCTACAAGATCAACAATTCCATAAGCTTGGGCCTCTGTTGCTGACATAAAAACATCTCTTTCCATGTCTTCGGAGACAACCCATAGGGGTTTGCC